ATTACAGATGGTCAAATCTTTTTATCCGCTGATTTATTTAATGCTGGAATTAGACCCGCTATAAATGTGGGTATTTCCGTTTCCAGAGTCGGATCTTCAGCTCAAATTAAAGCCATGAAACAAGTCGCCGGAAAATCAAAATTGGAACTGGCTCAATTCGCAGAATTAGAAGCCTTTGTACAATTCGCTTCTGATCTTGATAAAGGTACTCAGAATCAATTGGCAAGAGGTCAACGATTACGCGAATTGCTCAAACAATCCCAATCTTCCCCTCTTACGGTGGAAGAACAGATAATGACTATTTATACCGGAACGAATGGTTATCTTGACTCATTAGAAATTGGTCAGGTCAGTCAATTTATCGCTGAGTTACGTACTTCCTTAAAAACAAATCGATATCGGCTCCAAGAAATCATATCGTCTAATAAGACATTTACTGAGGAAGCTGAAGGGCTTTGGAAAGAAGCTATTCAAGAACAAATGGAACGTTTTCTATTTCAGGAAAAGAATAAATAGATCACTCGTCACTTTATTAATTATTCTTTTTTACAAAGTATGATGAATAGTAAAATGAAAAAAGAATAAATAATAGATTGGGAGCTTTTGAAATATTCTAATGAAGCTATTTTATTTGTTTAAATCAAAAAATCGTTCTTGACAAAGAATTATAAAAATAGATTCATATGGAAATCAATTGTGTCCAATAGGATTTGAACCTATACCAAAGGTTTAGAAGACCTATGTCCTATCCATTAGACGATGGACGCTTTTTCTTATTTCCAAATCATACATAATAACATAGAGAATTAATAAAATAATAATTATTTTATTAATTCTCTATGTTATTAATAATATTATTTATATATACATAGGGTTTGGAAATAAGAAAAAAAAAGCAAAGTGTCTTTGGTGTCTTTATTATGTTATATTTTTTTATAATATATTATAAATGATAGGGAATTGATTCATCTTGTCTTATAGGTATATCAATTCTAATAGAATTGATTCTAATAATTAATAATAAAATCAATAGGTATGTATATAGATTACATATAGAGATGATATTCGTTTTTGATATCGAAGAGAATGAATTATCGGTAAAGCGGATAGCGGGAATCGAACCCGCATCATTAGCTTGGAAGGCTAGGGGTTATAGTCGACGTGGATTAGTCATCATTATGTGTAAGTCTCTAATTCAAAACTGAACATGAAAATTTTTAATCATTCGGCTCCTTTATGGAAGATGGCTCAATTCATAGGTTGAATAAGGCGTGAACGAAATGCAAAAAATGCTTTCTAGCCATCCATCATAACATCTATGTCAGCTTTTTGTCTGAATCATTCATCAAAACGAAAACAATTGCTTTTTAGATCATCCTTCTAGAAGGGAGGTTAGTCACACATTTTTTCTAGTTACTTCGTTCTCTATGTTCTAGTTTTTATTAAAGAATCCTGAGGAAAAGTTTTTTTTTGTTTCTACCGAACTATATATATATATCAATCCGATTGAATCAATATTACATCGATGTTTCTAGTAAAATAAAGTCATCGTTTAATAGCTTTCTTGCTTCAATCTCTTCATTTCATCAATTCATTGAAGATTGAGTTACGATTCGAAACTCTATTTTCTTCCATGGATATTTTCTTATTCCATTAGTTACTAATACTTACTAAATTTATGTTTCGAAATTTATTTAATTTACTTCATCTTTCCATTTTGAGTTTCTAATAATAAAAGAAAGATATCCAATTACGATTTTAATACAAATTACGATAATTTATTATTTCCTCGAATCTATTCTCATTGAGATGAGAAGTAGAGGGAAAGGATTTCATTCATCCTTTATAATAAAGAAAAAAAGTTTTTGATCGAAATGAAATAATCAAATCGAACGATCCCTTAATAGTTAAGGGAAGAATAGAACGAATCGCACTTTTACCACTAAACTATATCCGCTATGCGATGATTCTCTATTTTTTTTTGATTCATTGGTGATAACCCGGCAGGCAAGGGATGGACCTAGTTTTGCCGGGCTTATGATAAAATCGTATCTGCCTTCTTCATCAATGGGGAGAGATGGCTGAGTGGACTAAAGCGGTGGATTGCTAATCCGCTGTACGAGTTCTTTGTACCGAGGGTTCGAATCCCTCTCTTTCCCTCTTTGGATGACTTACTTGGTATTTTCTTTCTAATTGATCGAACCTTTTCTTATTAGTTACGTGTGGAATATATTCTTCCTACGAGAAGTAAAAATAAAGCAAGTCAAATGAAAAACCTTCTGGGGTTATTCTTCACGCCCAGGATTACGTCCTGGATCATTAGACAGGAATCCAAAAATGAAGAGAGAAACAAAGAAAATCACTACTGTGTAAACGAAGAGTTTGAGAGTAAGCATTATGACACAACAATCTCCAAGATCATTTTTTTTTTTGTAATCAAAGTGAATCTATTCTTCGTATATTACATATCCTATATTTTTGTAAAACAAAAACGGGGGATCGGTCTTTCTATATATTATACATTTCTCATAAAAATTATTTGGTTGTCATAATCAAAGAGTTTATCATTACCAATCGATTCGAATTACATAATCAATTATTTGGTACCACCTTATTATAAATGAATGAAATAATATAATATATATATATATTATATATATATATAAGATAGCTATAGCTTTCTATAGCCTTCGAAAAGCAAAGGTGCTCCGGCGGGTTCGTGCGTTTTTCAATAATATAAAATGTTTGAATCGATAAGAAAGTGAAATGGTTAGAAATTTTTTTAGGACAGTTCTAAAAAATATATCTCATCGAAAACTTACTGCAGCTTGCCACACAAATGCTAAGAGAAAAAATAGTACAGGTATGACTGGCATAACATCTACGATTTGATTCAAAAAAGCGTAAGCCTCGGGCAATTTGGCAAAAAAAGAACGACTCGAATAAATTGAAAAGTAATAATGAAGACAGATCAAACAATCGATATGTTTCATAACAAACTGTATTATGATTGGAAATATATTTTTTATTTTTAAAAATTGAAAATAGAAATAATGAAAAAATAATAAAGTAGACCAAGAATCAATCATCTTTTTCTTTTAACTCGCTCGCCCTATCTAACAAATCCTTCTAAACTCAAAAAATAGAATTGTAAAGAATATACTTTCATACAACAATATATTTTTGAATTCTTATCTGTCATTATTCTATCTAGAGATGGACTATTCACGAACAACCAATAATATTTCTCATATTTTTTAGTAATCCATCATCATGGGGCGTAGCCAAGTGGTAAGGCAACGGGTTTTGGTCCTGCTATTCGGAGGTTCGAATCCTTCCGTCCCAGAACACTTCCTCTCTTATTCTTTTTTATTCTCCTTATTTTTCTCATTTCATTCATTTGAATGAGGCATCAATAAAAAACTTTTTTATTCTCTGGGTATCCACGAATGCATTCGAAACAAAAGAATTTTGGTACACTAAGAATTGAATCAAAGATTAATAGACTCCATTATTTATAGCATCCTGTAAAAAAGACTTTGATTATTATTTATGACTCATACCAATTTTCATTTCAGGATTCGATCGAAATGAATCAGTAAAAGATTAGTAAACCAAGGTAATTTCCATTTCAATCTGTGTTTGATTATCTCATTAACATGAAAAAAAAAATTCACAAGTGGAATATGTTCCCAGAAGTATCGTATATTTTTTTGTTTATTTTTTGAGATGTTTGTGAACCTCAATTTAAGTATTTCTACTTTGGTTCAAATATATATATATATATTGTTGAAAATGAAATGAAACGATTGAGACAGGTATTTTTTATATTCTAATTCTTCACTTCTTTTTTTCACTACTTTAATTTGTTTTTGAAAAGAGAATATAAAAAATGTTCTTATATCCATCAAAACGATTTTTATTTCTTTAAAAACAAAATGAAAATAGGGGGCTAGTATAATACAAAAATGACTATTCATGATTCTATAATAATCCAATTTTTATATCGGTTTATCAAATTCTTATAATGCTATGGTAAAACTTCGTTTGAAACGATGTGGTAAAAAGCAACGTGCGACTTGAATGAAGGACATGAACTGTGGATTCTTCTCTTTATACATCCACCATTTTCTATAGGAATGGAAGTGCTCTTATCTCGACATCGTGCTGTTCACAACGATTCAAATTATTTGATGTGTATCCCCTTATTTGGTTGGCTTTTAATGTAAGTCCAAAAAATATTAATCTAGTCAATGATGGAGCTCGAGTAGAAAGTTTTCATTTTTGGGGGTTCAAGATCTAGGGTTAGTTCCTATATATTATAATGTTCCAACTTCGTAAATCTTTTTAGGGTCCAAAGAATTTTTTTAATACAAAAGGAAAATTTTGTATGTATTATAAGGAAATCTCAATCAAAGGGTATTGCTGCCTTTTTTATCTAAGTATTTTTAGGATCGCCGAAATGTAAGTCAAAACCTAATGATTCAAAGCAAATAAAAAAATCCTGAAACAAGGAAAGCCCTTTTCTATTGTCTCAACAACTGGACTGGATTCGAGTGAAAAATCCTTAAATCATCTAAAGAAAGACAAAAAAAGAAGTAGAGACCACTTATTTTATACTAAAAAAAAATGCTTATAATGAGCCCTTAAAAAAATGAGTCTTTTAAAAAGTGATCAACTTGAGTGATGAGTATCAAAAAATTATTTTTTTTTTCAAAAATGAAAATCACATTCAATCGATTGAATGATTGAGCCTATATTTTAGACATTCTAATTCTCAATAAAAAACATAGACAAAACGTCGAATCATTTTTTCTTGCTTGAGCCGTATGAGGCAAAAACTTCCTATACGTTTCTAGGGGGTATAGCTTATCAACTTCTATCCCAATGAACTGTCTATCGAATCGTTGCAATTGATGTTCGATCCCGAAGAGAAGGAAGAGAAATTATCAAAGTGGGTTTTTTTGATCCGATCAAAAAAAAAACTTATTTTAATATTCCTGCTATTCTTTATATCCTTCAAAAAGGTGCTCAACCCACTAGAACGGTTCATGATTTTTTAAAATAGTTGTCGGTTTTTAAGGAAGGAATATCATCGTAATTCAAAAAAATTCGATTAGATGAATGATGATACACTAAAATATGATAAGTAAATCCTATCGTCTTTGACTATATTATCATTAATTGTGTTGTATTATTCTCTTTTTCTTTCTCTAGATCTTATTTTTTTTTTGCTCGATTCATGATTCTAAATCTATTCTACTATATCTATAATAATATATATTATAGATATAGTAGTTGAATTAATATAATGTAGAAGAATGAAGAAAATAAAAAAAAAAACATATTTTTTGGATGAGATAGAAGTCGGTTGTTGGAATTCTACTATAAAAAATACAGAAACAGAGTCATCAACACGCTTATTTGATTGAATATCTATCTTCACGACTAATAATCAATTTTGAATCAGTAACGATATTTTGTTCTCTTTTCTTTATTTTTTATGTTTTTAGTATCTTCCTACAACATTTTTTTGATTTGTATCGACTATGTAGAAGAAATCTTGAGTGCCAATCCAACACAAGTCCTTCTTTTTTTGTCTCAAAGATATGATTGAAAACTGTGTTCGAATACATAATTGGAATTCGATCATGAAATGGATCTCCGTTCCATATAGATCCATATGAGAATTGTTTTGATAACTTCTTGGATATTTATCTGATCTGTGTTCATAATCAAATAAATTTTTTTCTATTTCGCTAGTATGTTTTTATCGTATCTTTATTTCTGCATTTGTTTATTTTGATTTTATCTACACATGCTTCTAACTATTTTTCGGGTTGCTAACTCAACAACGGTAGAGTACTCGGCTTTTAAGTGCGGCTCAATTCTTTATACATATTTTTTGATGAAGCAACAAATTCGTCCAATACCATCGGTAAAAGTTTGTAAGACCACGACTGATCCTGAAAAGGAATGAATGGAAAAAACAGCATGTCGTATCAATGATAATTCTGATAATCTCATATCTTTCTTGTCTGTCATCGGTACACCTTGTTATTTGAATTTTTGGTTGAACAAAAAGAATCAATTGAGTCGAATGATAATAGAATAAGGTTAGAGCCCTATTTTTTTATGGCTCCAATTCATTGTAAAGAAAAAGCAACGAGCTTTTCTTCTTTGATTTAGGAATGAGTCCCTCATGGAATTTTTTGTTAAAAATACAATAATGCCTGGTGCGGGAAAAAATCTCTCACTCATGAGTGAGAGATTGTCTATTAATGAAAAAACCTAAGGATCTCCCTTTGGGAGATAGATGAATATGTAGAAGAAGGAGCATATTGATAAAGAGAATTTTTTCGAAAATCAAAAGAGCGATTGGGGTTGAAAAAATAATTTATTTTTTTTTACCATCTAATGATCATCCTATAAGAATGAACATCAACGTCATTAGATGGAAACAAAGGAAGGAAAATTTAATATCCATACCCGGGATCTATTCTTTTTTTAGAATAATCCCTTGTTTTGACTGTATCGCACAATGTATAGTATGATGCCCCAGTAATCCTTTTTTGGTTCAAATACAAATATCATTCATGATTCAAATCAAAATTTTCAAATGGAAGAATTCCAAAGATATTTAGAACGATATCTATTTCGGCAACATGACTTTTACTTTTTATATCCACTTATTCTTCAAGAGTTTCTTTATGCAATCATTCATAATCGTGGTTTCACTAGATACATTATGTTCAAAAAGGTGGGTTATGAGAATTATCCATTCAGTTTACTAATTGTGAAACGTTTTATTACTCGAATCTATCAACCGAATTCTTTTCGTATTATTATTTCCGCTAATGATTCTAACCAAAATCCATTCGGGCATAAAAAAAATTTTTTTTATTTTCAAATGATACCAGCAGAAGAGGTATTTGCAGGAATTTTGGAAATTCCATTTTACCTATTCTTAGGTTATTCTCTAGAAACTAATAATAAGAAAAGAAAAGAATCTAAAAAATTACGATCAATTCATTCCATATTTCCTTTTTTAGAGGACCAATTTTCACATTTAATTTTTTTTTCAAATATACTTATACCCTATCCTATCCATCTGGAAATCTTGGTTCAAATTCTTCGTTACTGGGTCAAAGATTCCTCTTCTTTGCATTTATTACGATTTTTTTTTTTCCAAGAAAATTTGAAATGGAATCCTTTGATTTATCCAAATAGATCCATTTCACTTTCAAAAAAAAATAAAAGATTGCTCTTGTTCTTATATAATTCTCATGTCTTTGAATACGAATCTATTTTCGTTTTTCTCCGTAACCAATCTCATTTACGATCAACATTTTTTGTAACCCTTTTTGATAGAATCTATTTCTATGGCAAAATAGAACATCTCGTAGCTCTCTTTACTTCATCACATTTTCAGACCATGTTATGGTTGTTCAAGGATCCTTTCATGCATTATGTTAGATATCAAAGAAAATCCATTCTGGC